ACGTATCATAAGCATAATAATTCAATTTTTTGAATTGGGGGGAGATGGCTGAGTGGACTAAAGCGGCGGATTGCTAATCCGTTGTACGAATTTTTGTACCGGGGGTTCGAATCCCTCTCTTTCCGTTTCAAGATTTTCTTATTCTTCACGTCCAGGATTACGTCCTGGATCATTAGATAGGAATCCGAAGATGAAAAGAGAAACAAAGAATATCACTATCGTGTAAACAAATAGTTTTAGAGTAAGCATTACAAAATCTCCAATATAATTAAAAAAAAAAAAAAACGACAGAGAAAGAGAATAGATTCTCTTCTATTTCATATTATGTTTCTTTTGATACTAAGTTTATAAAAAATGAAGTAATTAAAAAAAAAAACTTAGGAAATTTATTTGTAGTAAGAGTTGAGCTTTTTGTTACCATTACCAAAATTATTTTTCATACCCACAATTAAGATCTAGGTATTGGTGGTGGACTCCAATCGAATAATAGAATTTTAATTTTTTAATGGAAAAAACAGAAATGATGAGATGGTCCAGATTTTTATTGTCTATCCAAAAATGTCAATATTTGGAATCAAGGATTCACACTGTAAGACTTATCTGATCTTTTAAAATGTTAAAATGTTATAATATAATTTTCATTTTGGAATAAATTCTGAATTTTTTTAGAACATTATTCAAATTAAAGATCTTATCGAAAACTTACAGCAGCTTGCCAAACAAAAGCTAAGAGAAAAAACAGTAAGGGTATTACTGGCATAAAATCTACAATAGGATTCAAAAAAGCGTAGGCTTCAGGTAATTTCGCCAAGAAAAAACTACTTGAATAAAGGGCAGAGTCAATACAAATACAGACCAAGCTAAAGATATTAAGCATAACAAAAATGTTGTTCTTTAATAAAATGAATTGTATTTTTGCTTTTTTTGAATTCTCATTTTTATTGTATTTTTTTATATTATGTTATTATTATATATATGATATGATTTATTATATATATAATTTTATTTATTATTATCATTTTTATTTATTATACTCTTATATTAAAATGAAATAGAAAAGAAAAAATCAATTTTGATTTCTAAATATATATATAGAAAATAGAAAATTATTTTCAAATAGAAAAAGAAAAGAAATAATTTGAAAATAAAAAAATGGAAAATAATGGAATATAAATAAGTCAAATATTGAATTCCTATTTATAGATAGGAATATTACTAAATTAGTAAAAAAACTAAAAATAATGAATCAACTAAGATCATACCCCCAATCCCTTTTTCATTTGAACTGGATAAGTTTAAAATAGGTTTATTCTAAAATCAAAAATCGAAGAAATCATATATTCATACAATATATTAATGGAATTCTATGTAATGATCAATAAATTCAGTTTAATTCGATATTTATGCATATCAAAATTCTAGTAACAATTTCATTTATTTTTTATTCTATAGAATAAAATTAGAACTGGAATTGACGAACAATCCATAATAGTATTTATTAGTGTCGAATCGAAAATGGGGCGTGGCCAAGCGGTAAGGCAACGGGTTTTGGTCCCGTTATTCGGAGGTTCGAGTCCTTCCGTCCCAGATCATATCTATTCATGATATATACCTATTTGAATACAAATAGTATATCCGAATAAAGATTACCTTTTCTTTTTTTTTTTTAATAAATTCATTTTTTAGATTTACAAACTAAACTATGAAAATAGAATATCAAATTTATTGATAGAATATCGACTTTATTTCTACTTTTTTAGAAATAAAATTGTCCAGTCAGAAAACCTAGAAGTAGAAAGTATAGATAATTATATTATCTATTGATTGAATGAATGACTATGCACGATTTCAAAATGGAATCAATTACATACCAGATCTAAACAAAAAAAGAATGTTCTGGTAAAACATCGTTTGAAACGATGTGATAAAAAGTAACGTGCGACTTGAAAGACATGATTAGATTAGCTGTGGATTCTTACATCCGCCATTCTATCGAATAGAATTGATTATATAGAAAGAGGGATCCTCTTGTCTCAACATTATTTATTCTATGCGACTGAAAATTGAGTGTTTGGGAGACAGTAAAGTGAAAATCAATAAGTTAGAACAACTCCATAAGTATATTTTTGATAGACAAATTGGAAGGATTCAATTCGAGCAAGGTTCCAAAAAAATCCAAATTTATTGGAATTGCTAAATTGATCAAAAGTGTATTCGAGGCAATCGCCCGTCTTGTAGTATTTTTTGAAAGAAACAAACAAACAAAATGGCTATGTTGCTTCCATTTTTGAGATAATTAAAGACCCCCAAGTAATGTTATGATTCACGAAAAATTTAAAGGATCTGGGAACAAGTAAATACTATTTAAAAATTGTCTCAACAATTTATTGTATTATAGAATGAAGAAAAACACTAGATTCTCAAGAAGAAAAGCAAGAATAAGGGGTAGAGACCGCTCCATAAAAAAATACCTTAAAGGCTCCCTTTTCATTTGAGTTATTTTCAAATTATCAAAATTTAGGTATGAGGTTCCGAATACAAATAGTTATTCTTTTATTTTTTCAGAAAGAATAAGCAAAAAACGTAAACCATTGATTTACCGATTTGATTGATCTATTTGACATCATAATTAAAGACAGAATTTTGAATTTGATTGAGATCCGTACGAAAAAAAACTTCTTATACGTTTCTAGGGGATATTTTGTTCATCTATATGTATCCCAATGATCAATTTCTCGAATCGTTGAAATTTATGTTCGATCCCGAAGAGAGGGAAGAGATCTTCGGAAAGTTGTTTTTTTTGATCCAATAAAGAACCTATTTTGATATTACTGTTATTTTGAATTTCCTTGAACAGGGTGCTTAACTTACAGGAACTATTCAGGATATTTCAAAAAAGACAGGTGGTTTTATGGAACTTTGCCCTAATCAACAAACGAAATTGAATTAATGAAAATAAAGAGGGTGTGGATAACTTCTATAATCGATTTATAGAACTCTTTTCTCTTTTATCTCCCCGCTCTCTTGTTCTATTCATACCTAATTTTGCATTTCCCTGTTAATAACAAGCAATGCTGTTTTCTATAACCAAAAAAATATATTTTTTTTGATCTTTAAAAATAAAATACAAAAAATAGATATAATTAGAAGATATAATATAGGAAAAAGGAAATAAATAATGACTCAATCAAGTAATTGGGTCCATAAATACCGTAGACCCAATGAACTTTTTTATTTATTTATTGTTATTCTATTCATTTATTTTTAAAATATAGTCATAATCATTGAAAATAAAATTTTATAACAATTCGAATTTTTATATTACAAATAGTTATAATTTGAGAATAAAAATTCGAATTGTTTTTGAATACTTATTCGCTCATTATTATTATCAGTTATTAATCCTAGTGATTGTATTTCTATACTTAACTTAATCTTATTAGATTAACTATTTTATTGATAGTAAAGAAATGGACCATAATAAAATAGTTTTCATCGAATGACTATTCATCTATTGTATTTTCATGTAAATATAGGAAAAAAGCTCTATGGAAAAATGGTGGTTCAATTCAATGCTGTTTAATAGGGGTTTAGAATACAGGTGTGGTTTAAGTAAATCAATAGACAGTTTCGGTCCTATTGAAAATAACAGTGTAAATGAAGACCCATCCATTTTAACTGATATGGATAATAATATTCAGAATTGGAAAAACAATAGTGAGAATTCTAGTTATAGCCATGGTGATTATAATGATGATAATGACATTGATAGTTACATTTTAGATGATAATGACAAATACATTGAAAGTTACATTGAAAGTTATCTTCATTCTCAAATCTGTATTGATAGTTACATTTTAGATGATAGTGACAAATACAATGACAGTGATTTTAATAGTTACATTTGTGGTAAGGTCAAAAATAGTAGTGAAAGCAAGAGTACTAGTATAATAACTATCACAAATGATAGTGATTTGACTAAAAGAGAAAGTTCTAATGATCTCGATGAGACTCAAAAATATAAGCATTTGTGGATTCAATGCGAAAATTGTTATGGATTAAATTATAAGAAAATTTCGAAATCAAAATTGAATATTTGTGAACACTGTGGATCTCATTTGAAAATGAGCAGTTCAGATCGAATCGAACTTTTGATTGATCCAGGTACTTGGAATGCTATGGATGAAAACATGGTCTCTGTGGATCCCATTGAATTTCATTCGGAAGAGGAACCTTATAAAAATCGTCTTGATTCTTATCAAAAAAGTACAGGATTACAGGAGGCGATTCAAACAGGCACAGGTCAACTAAATGGTATTCCTGTAGCAATTGGTATTATGGATTTTCAGTTTATGGGGGGTAGTATGGGATCCGTAGTGGGTGAGAAAATAACTCGGTTGATCGAATATGCTACCAATCAACTTTTACCTCTTATTATAGTATGTGCGTCTGGAGGAGCGCGTATGCAAGAAGGAAGTTTGAGCTTAATGCAAATGGCTAAAATTTCTTCTGCTTTATATAATTATCAAATCAATCAAAAGTTATTCTATGTACCGATACTTACATCTCCTACTACTGGTGGGGTAACAGCTAGTTTTGGGATGTTGGGGGATATCATTATTGCCGAACCCAATGCTTACATTGCATTTGCGGGGAAAAGAGTAATTGAACAAACGTTGAATAAGGAAGTGCCCGAAGGTTCACAATCGGCTGAATTTTTATTCCAAAAGGGCTTATTTGATTTAATCGTACCACGTAATCCTTTAAAGGAGGTTTTAACTGAGTTATTTCAGTTCCATGGTTTCTTTCCTTTGACTCAAAATGAAAAATAATGCAGAATCTAATTTCATTTTTTTCTTTGATTATGGATTTATTATATTCTATACTTATTATGTATACTCCGTATCTAATAGATAGATCTATATTTATCTATTCATATCTATCTATTCATTTAGATATACGTAGTATAATTTTTAAAATAGACTTAGTATAAGTCTATATGAATTCTAGTGATTATAGACTATCTTTATTACAATATAAGAATAATCAAAATATATATATTAATCAATCAACAAAAAAATAACAGGTACAAATACGAAATTGAGGTATCCCTTTTTATGATAAACTTACCTTCCCTTTTTGTTCCTTTAGTGGGCCTAGTATTTCCGGCAGTTGCAATGGCTTCTTTATTTCTTCATGTTCAAAAAAACAAGATTTTTTAGATACGGGCAGTAGGTACAAGTCTCATATATTTTTTTAAATAAAGTTAAATTTATTTGTTTGGATTTGTTATTTTGTTCCATTTTTTAATAACTATTCCCTAAAATAAAAACAAAAGATAAAGTACTAATATTATATAAGCCTTAATAAGATAAGATTATATAAGCCTTAATAAGATAAGGAGGATTTAATATAACAACAAAAATATTAATATAACAATCAACAAAAAATAACAGGTACAAATATGAAATTGAGGTACCCATTTTATGATAAACGTTAGTTGGGGATCAGAAAAACATGGTTGTCGTTCACAAGACGCATGGCTTGACATTGTACCGGGGTCCCGAAAACCAATCAATTTCTTCTGGGCTTCTTTCACTCTTTTAGGTTCATTAGGGGTATTATATATTTCCGTTTCCAGTTATTATGGTAGACATTTTTTCTCTTTCATTTCATCCGAATTTGTAGTTCCCTTTTTGCCACAAGGGGTCACCCTGACTTTCTATGGAATCGCAGGTCTCTTTCTAAGTTTACATTGGTGGCTTCTAATTTTTTGGAATGTGGGGAGTGGTTATAATTTTTTCGATAAAAAAAATCGAATGGTGTGTTTTTTTCGTTACGGATTTCCTGGAACATATCGTCGTATTTTTCTCCGAGTTCGTATGGAAGATATTCAGTCCCTCATACTACAAGCTAACCCTAACCCAGAACCTAGTAGTGGTGTCCTTTATATGCAAACCAGAGAACAAGGGACCATTCCCTTGACTCCTGTTGATGATTATTATGATAGGACTCCACGCAACGTTATACAAAAAGCTTGGGACTTGTCCAGATTCTTGAGTGTACCAATGGAAATCGTTCCATATTCTTGAGTCTACCAATGGAAATCTTTGTTTGTATCCAAAAAAAAAAAAGAAAAGAAATGATTTATTAGAGAAAGCATTTCTTTTCTTTTTTGATTTCTGTATTATTTTGTATTCTTTTTTACAAATTAAAGGAAAAAACAAACTTCCAAATTACAAATAAAAAAAGGGAGAATAGATTCTCAATTTATATTAAAAAATTAGAAATTGATAATAGGCTAGGCTCTATTACTTGTATTTATTTGTAATAGAACTTATGCTTGATAGAAAGATTATTATTATATATAGTTGACAAATGAGATGAAACTGAGTTCATTAAAGACGAAAAATGGCAAAAAAGAAAGCATTCATTCCCCTTCTATGTCTTACATCTATAGTCTTTTTGCCCTGGTGCATCTCTTTTACATTTAAGAAAAGTCTGGAATCTTGGATTACTAATTGGTGGAATACGAAACAATCCGAAATTTTCGTGAATATTATTCAAGAAAAAACGATTTTAAAGAAATTTATAGAGTTCGAGGAACTATTCCTCTTGGATGAAATGCTAAAGGAAGAATACCCGGAAACACATTTACAAAACCTTCGTATTGAAATCTACAAAGAAACCATCCAATTGATCGAGACGAACAACCAAGATCGTATCCATACGATTTTACATTTCTGTACAAATATAATATGTTTCCTTATTCTAAGTGGTTATTCTATTAGGGGTAATCAAGAACTTATTATTCTTAACTCTTGGGTTCAAGAATTTATATATAACTTAAGTGACACAATAAAAGCTTTTTCTATTCTTTTATTAACTGATTTATGTATAGGATTCCATTCGACTCATGGTTGGGAACTAATGATCGGGTCTGTCTATAAAGATTTTGGATTTACTCAGAATGATCAAATTCTATCTGGTCTTGTTTCCACTTTTCCAGTCATTTTAGATACAATTTTAAAGTACTGGATTTTCCGTTATTTAAATTGTGTATCTCCGTCACTTGTAGTGATTTATCATTCAATGAATGACTGAAAAAACGATCCACTGATCCAATTATAAAATTTGTTTTTTTGTATATATATATAAAAGTTAAACATTCAAAAATTGACTTATTCTTTTTCGTTCTACTCGTATTCTTCCTATATTCTAGGAAAATTATTTGAGTAAATATCAGAATCATGGATAGGGAACTATGCCAGTAACCTACCTAATCTTATTGTAGAAATTTTCAGGATCAATGATTGGACCATGCAAACTAGAAATGCTTTTTCTTGGATAAAGGAAGAGATTACCCGATCCATTTCCGTATTGCTCATGATATATATAATAACTCGAGCACCCATTTCAAATGCATATCCCATTTTTGCCCAACAAGGTTATGAAAATCCGCGAGAAGCTACCGGTCGGATTGTATGTGCTAATTGCCATTTAGCTAATAAACCTGTAGATATTGAGGTTCCACAAGCGGTACTTCCCGATACTATATTTGAAGCAGTTGTTCGAATTCCTTATGATATGCAAGTTAAACAAGTTCTTGCTAATGGTAAAAAGGGGGCTTTGAATGTAGGCGCTGTTCTTATTTTACCAGAGGGTTTTGAATTGGCCCCTCCTGATCGTATTTCGCCCGAGATTAAAGAAAAGATAGGTAATTTGTCTTTTCAAAGCTATCGTCCCACAAAAAAAAATATTCTTGTGATAGGTCCCGTTCCTGGGAAGAAATATAGTGAAATTACCTTTCCTATTCTTTCTCCAGATCCCGCTACTAAGAAAGATGTTCACTTCTTAAAATATCCTATATACGTAGGCGGCAATAGGGGAAGGGGTCAGATTTATCCCGACGGGAGCAAGAGTAATAATAATGTTTATAATGCTACAGCAACGGGTATAGTAAATAAAATTATACGAAAAGAAAAAGGTGGATACGAAATAACGATAGTGGATGCATCGGATGGACGTGAAGTGATTGATATTATACCGCCAGGACCAGAACTTCTTGTTTCAGAGGGTGAATCTATCAAACTTGATCAACCATTAACGAGTAATCCTAATGTGGGTGGATTTGGTCAGGGGGATGCAGAAATAGTGCTTCAAGATCCGTTACGTGTACAAGGTCTGTTGTTCTTCTTCGCATCTATTATTTTGGCACAAATCTTTTTGGTTCTTAAAAAGAAACAGTTTGAGAAGGTTCAATTGTCCGAAATGAATTTTTAGGTATGTGGATTTATCAACATATTAAGCTGGTAAAAAGAACTAAATTTTTTTGATAAATTATGTAAAGACCTTTTGTTCTTTCTAGTTTTTTTCTACTATATTTAGAGAATTCCTTGTACCGTAGAACTAGTCAGTCATAGTATGTATATTGTGAAGAAGAGTATTTTACTTTGGTTCTTGACTTTTTTTTTTTTTTTTTCAACTCTACAATTAATTCGAACCATATGATTATGTCGCTGTTTTCACATTTCAATGTCCTAGAATAGAAATATATTAATTCTTTTCTATTGTAATAGAATTAAATTCGACTCGATACTAAACCTAAAAAAAATAGGCAGAGAATATTATATTAAGTAAAGTGTAAAGTAGAAATGGGGAAAACAGGATTCTAGGATGGATAATTTGTCTTTTCCTAGAGTCCTATTTCTTATTGTTTATATCGAAATATTGTTTATATCGAAATAGATACGTAGTGAAGTAATGGACAAACAAGAAAGAGCGGGAATTTAATTCACTAAATACAACTTCCTTAATTAACTTAAAAAAAAAAGAATTAAATGATGATTCTATATTATTACAGAAGAAAATATATTTAGAGTAAGATTCCATTAGTATAGTATAGTATCAAAAAGGTTCGGTTCTACAGAATATTTGACCGCTAGAAAATATATATATTATATAATTAATAATTCTGACAAAATATAATTCTTAGAATAGAATATTCTATTATTGCACCACCCAGAAGAAGTAAATCAAGTGATTGCTTCTTTATTTTACTTTTCTTTCAACTTTAAAGCAAAAGTATCGACAGATATTATCCAGAATAAAAAAATGTTTTGAACCAATTAATGAAGTTCATTTTTCAAAAACATCCTAAAAAAATGGAGTTTTTTGAAACATACCAAATAGACGATTTGATATTTTCTAATCATCTTACCAACCGTATTTTCTAGAATCTAAAAAATTCATAATTATCGGGTTAGGATTGATCTAAACCAGCTCATTATATATATGACTCACCATGCCAACTATAAAACAACTTATTAGAAACACAAGACAGCCAATCCGAAATGTAACAAAATCTCCCGCTCTTCGGGGATGCCCTCAGCGCCGAGGAACATGTACTAGGGTGTATGTGCGACTCGTTTAGATCATAGAAAAAAATAAAAAAATCTATTCTATTAATATTAAATTAATAAGAATTATATATATAATTCTATTGTGTATAAAATTTATGGTTTCGATTGGTGCAAACCGAATCACCTTAATTTGTAATTTAAGATGAAAAAGACTTTCCCATTGGTAACAAATAGTTATCCATTAAGCGGGAAAAATTCAATTTTAAATAAAAAAAATTATGCCCTAAATTTTGCAATAACGGACTAAGAGGGTCAACTACCCAGCTAATCTTCATACTTAAATACCGTTACTGTATAGTTAGATTTTGTTGTGAAAGACCTATTACTAGATATTTCATGGGTAGAGCCCATAAGTGTGAACTGTACAAGTTCACAATAACATTGATTGAATGAAGATTCAATGAAAGAAGGGGCTCCGGTGTATAGAGAGGACCTCACCGTTTAACAAGTAATCATAGAAACGATGGAACCCACCATTTCTTTGTCTATTTCTATTAAATTAACTATGCTTTTTTGAATACCTAGTATCAATAGAATTTCTTATTAAGAGGTTAAATACTTAGAAAAAATAAAAAAATCGTGGTTGGGAAGGTTATAGTAGCAAAAGCCATTGGAATTTTTATTTTATACATTGGAAGAATCCATTTAGTTATTAATAGACTAGGAAGGATAAAAGAATAACTGAAAGAAAAAAATCAAATAGTTATTCATGAAAGTCTCATTTATTCAATGAAATGACCAGAGTTAAACGAGGATCTATCGCTCGAAAACGCAGGGCAAAAATTCGTTTATTTACATCAAGCTTTCGCGGAGCTCATTCAAAACTTACCCGAACTATTTCGCAACAGAAAATAAAAGCTTTTGTTTCGGCTCATCGGGATAGAGCTAGGAAAAAAAGGGATTTTCGCAGTTTGTGGATCAGTCGAATAAACGCAATAATTGGCCAGAATAAACAAAATGTATACTCTATTTATAGTAATTTAATGTATAATCTGTACAAGAGTCAATTGCTTCTTAATCGTAAAATAGTTGCACAAATAGCTATATTAAAAGGGAATTGTCTTTTTATGATTGCCAATAATATAATATCATAAAAAAATAAAAATTCCCCGGAGACTCAACTCCGGGAAGGTGGTAGAATAAAAGAGATTTGTATGATAAAATATAATTCATATGACAAAGTTATCAAAATAAATAAACAACCACGCTCAAAAAAAATTATTATTCTTCACCGATTCTATTTTTTCTTACAACGCAACAACCTCAATAGGATTGTCGTATTTTTCGAAAAAAAAAAATATCAATCCGCATTTAATTTGAGTTTCGATTCAAAATGGAATTTAATTGAAGAGTAACGTAACTCTATTTTTTTTTTTTTTTAAAAACAGTAGTAGTTCTAGTGATCGACCCGCTTTTTTCATATTTATTTTTTTTTTTTAAAACAGTAGTAGTTCTAGTGATCGACTCGCTTTTTTCATATTTATTTTTTTCATTATTAATAAAATTAGTAAAAGGTAACAAAGATAAAATACGAGCTTGTTTTATAGCAATCGTAATTAATCGTTGTTGTTTTAAGGTTAATCTATTGACGCGTCTAGATAATATTTTTCCTCGTTGACTAACAAATCGCAAAAGTAAACTTATGTTTTTATAATCAATTCGATCCCCCGATTGGATCGGGGACAAACGCCTACGAAAAGATTGCTTAGATTTAAGAAAGAGTCGCTTAGATTTATCCATGGTTTGTTTATTCCTATACCGAAAATCCCATTTCTTATAAAAAAAGGATTTGTTTGTTTTATTTATATTCTTATTTTTTTTGTAATATATATTTGTTATATAAGGAAATATATGCCATATAATGGTATATGTATATAATTTCATTTCATGTTATAGATTGTTTGTTATATATATATAACAATATATATATAATATAATTTATAGAATTTACCTCCGTAAGGGTGACACACAAGCAACCCATTTTCTCTATTTCTTTATCTCGGCGTGAATCGTATGTTTGCAACAAAAGGGACAGAATTTTCTCAATTCCAATCGACTAGGTGTATTGTGTCGATTCTTTTGAGTGATATATCTAGAAATACCCCTTGATTCCTTATTAATACTTTTTTTATCACAACTGGTACATTCCAAAATAACTGTTATTCGGATATCTTTACCCTTGGCCATGAACCTCCTTTGGTTTTTTTTTGATTCACTTAACTCTTCGATTTTCAGATTCGAAGGGAAGAATAAAAAAGTATAAGTTGATAATTATGAAAGATTTTGTTCCAATTAATTTTATATTAATTTTATATAGTACAGTAATAATTCAGTAATACAATGATTTCGAACTATATTTCGAATCACAGTACAGTAGTTCATTTAAATATATTGATATTGTATGATATTGTTGCCCCTGACCTAGTATTGTATTACAATTCCATTTCTGGTCTCACTCTATTATTAATAGCAATGGAATTGAAGTATTAATTCAATTCCATTGAAACCTGGGAAAAATTCCTAATTTCACTGAGTCCAAATCCACCTTTCTTAATTTCCTCTTTTTTTTCGAACTTATTCTAGTCTAATTAGAAAAAAAAAAACGAACGAATAGGGATTTAATCATTTAATCACAGATATTTTATTGGATCTCTAATCTTTGTTACCCCCTCCCGTGGCAATAACTACAATTAAAAAAAGGGGAATGTCAATGCATCCGGGAATAAACGATTGATTTCTATCAAGAGACCTGCTAGAACCGCGAACCATAGAGTACTTGCCACTGGTGCCACAGAGAGATATGTTTTTAGATCTCGCATTTCAAATCCTCCTTCGTTTTTTTTCTTGTAATTTGTAATACATAATAATACAGAATTACATATTAAGAATATGATCAAATGTTTTTTTTATTAATAAAACCACTTGGATTTCTCGGGGGAAGTCCGAATTCAAATTGAATTGTACAACGATTAATTATATATTTTTTTTTTATTATTATTCTTTTTTTATTCAAATAATTATATTATAATAACTCTACTCTATTATTATATATATATTTTGCATTTTGAATTATTATAT